ATATTCTATTATATATGCATGATCCAGCATGCCTAAAAAAAAACTACCCCTCGATCCATGCCTCAATAAGGAGTGTCATCTAAAATCAATGGATTCATGATAAAACCCTCCATAATGATAATGTGTTTTTTATTTCTTTTTTGAAGGGGTCAAAAGGGGTTGGGGGATCAAATGGTATAGTTCTTTTGTTGGTAAATTAGAGGAAAACATGACTATTGCGTTTCAATTAGCTGTTTTTGCATTAATTGTTACTTCATCCATTTTATTAATTAGTGTACCTGTTGTATTTGCTTCTCCTGATGGTTGGTCAAGTAACAAAAAGGTTGTCTTTTCTGGTACATCAGTATGGATTGGATTAGTATTTCTAGTGGGTATTCTTAATTCTCTCATCTCTTGAAACTATTCATTCTAGATCAAAAAACGAAATGACCCCTCCCCCCGAATTCTTTCGGGTTGTGAGGCACATGAAAATGGAATATATAAGACCCCACCAATAAAGAAAACTAAAACATTATTAATGGGAGGGGTCAAACTTCTTCTATTGGAAAAAGCTTATATCTTATACTTAATATGATATATAGTAAAACTAAAAACTTGAAGATTAAAACATTCGTATTCTTTTCTGAATTTCATATTCTTTTCGGAATATAAAATAAAATATATATATAGATCATAGATAAATATATATAATCTGCACAACTTCACACCAAAGTCAAATGCTGGTGACAGACAACTTCATCATTTTTTTATGCCAGTAGGTGTTCCAAAGGTAGCCTTTGAAGTTCCTGGAGAGGATGAAGCTACTTGGATTGACTTATACCATCAACTTTTTTACGACAGACTACTTTTTTTAGGTCAAGAGGTTAACAGTGAAATAGCAATATCAAATCAAGTGACTGATATGATGATATATCTATCTCAGTTTAGATATAAATACATATTAGATATAAATAAATACATAAAAAAAAAGATCATTTCTTTTTTCATTTTTTTAATTTTAAAGGGGGTCATATGAATCAAATGAAGAACAATGAGTTAGACATGTGGATTTTAGAATTGCGAGAAATTTTTAGAGAGAGCAAGAATTCTTCCTATTTCTCAGATTCCTGGACGCAATTCAATTCAGCGATATCTGTCATTCACATTTTTTTCCATCAAGAGAGTTTGATAAAACTCTTAGACTCCAGAATTTGGAGTATCTTAGTTTCACGCGGTTTAACAAGATATTTCACGATCAAGAATTTTGTATTTTTTCTACTAGCGATCCTTATATATCGTATTAACAATCGAAGGATGATCGAAAAAAAAAATATTTATTTGACAGGGCTTCTTCCTATACAAATAAATTCCATTGGATCCGGTAATGATCCATTGGAAGACTCAAAAGATTCGTTCAATATCAATAGGTTGGTCATGACTAGGTTGATTGTTCCGCTCCTGTCTGGTCCAAAAGAAAAAAATATCTCTGAGAGAGATAATTGCTCTTTTTTCGACGACAGATGGTCAGAACTTCATCTGGATTTGAATCCTACTGAGAAGTCCGCTCAAGATCTGAAATTATTTAAGAAAGAAGAAGATGTTTCTTTTGTTCTTTCGAGGCAATCGGAAAATAAAGAAATAGCCAATATAGTTAAGATAATCATGTATTTACAAAAGAATGTCTCAATTCATCCTATTTCATCCGATGGAGGATGTGATAGGGTTGCAAAGGATAAACTTTTGACAGTTCAAAATCATATTTCATTCTTGAACCAAAATCTAGTTTTTGGTTTATTTGATCTATTCCATGACCAGAATAGGGGGGGGTACTTGTTACAGCGCGATTTTCAATCAGAAGAGAGATTTCAAGAAATGGCAAATATATTCAATCTCTCAATAACTAAGCCGGATCTGGTGTATCGTAATGGATTCTCTTTTTCTATTGATTTTTCGAAAATTGATGATAAACCATTTGTGAGTGAGGTATGCAACTCCAGGGATGAATCAAAAAAGAAATCTTTATTGGTTCTGCCTCGGCTTTTTTACGAAGCGAATGAATCTTTTTATCCAAAGATCATAAAAAAATGGGTCCAGACCTCTTGTGGGAATTATTTTCAAGGTAATCGATTCAATCGCAACTTAGAATATGTAATTCAAAGGTATGAAAATGATATTCTGAATCATATACCTCTAAGGAAACACATGATCAATCAACGTTTCTCAAATTTGAAAAAGAGTCAGAAGAAATGCTTTGATCCTCTTATTTTTATTTATCGAACCGAGAGATCCGTGAATAAGGATCCAAATACAGATAAATACAAATGGTCCAAGGGGAGCAAGAATTTCCAGGAACATTTGGACCATTTCATTTCTGAGGAGAATAGCCGTTTTCAAGTAGTGTTCGATCGATTACATATGAATCCATATTCGATTGATTGGCAAGTAGTGTTCGATCGATTACATATGAATGCATATTCGATTGATTGGTATGAGGTTATTGCCAAAAAAGATTTTTCTAAGGTTATCGACAAAAAAGATTTTTCTAAGTCACTTTGTTTGTTTTTGTCCAAGCTTCTTCCCTTTTTCTCTAACTCACTTCCTTTTTTCTTTGTGAGTTTCGGGAGTATGCCCGTTCATAGGTCCCAGATCCATATGGATGAATTGAAACGTATGAATGATGCACTCGGGAATCAGTTGTTAGAATCAATAGGTCTGCAAACGGTTCATTTGAAAAAAAAGAAAGCCCTATTATTGGATGACTATTATACTTCTCAAAAATCTAAATTATTGATCAATGAGATAGCAAATCAACACAATTGGCTGAATCCTGTGAAATGTTTTCATAGAAGTTCATTGATTTCCTCTTTTTATAAAGTAAATCGACTTCGATTCTTGAATAATCCATATAACTTCTCTTTCGATTGTAAGAAAAGATTCTCTTTTTATGGGGAAAGGTCCTGTAATTATGATTTTTTGTATGAACAATTCCTCAATGTCTTGTTCAGTCGAAAGAAAATATTTTCTTTGGGCGACGGAAAAAAAAAACATGCTTTTTTGGACAGAGATACTATTTCACCAAGCGAGTTAGAGGTCTCTAACATATTGATAGCAAATAATTTTCCGCAAAGTGGTGATGACGGATATGACTTGTACAAATCTTTCCATTTTCCAACTCGCGTTCCTAGAGCTATTTACTCGATCGCGGACATTTCTGGAACACCTCTAACAGAGGAAGAAATAGTGGATTTTGAAAGAACTTATCGTCAACGTCTTTCCGCTATTAATCTGTCAGATCCAAAATGGAAGAAGTTGCATAAGTATTTGGATTTCGATTCAAACATAGATTTGCTTGACACTGATTTTGGTGACACTCTATATACTCTATATTCTGAGAAATTTTTACCATCCGAAAAGAGGAAAAAAAAACCTCTCAAAAAATTCCTTAAAAAAGGGCAGATGTATAGAAAGTTTCAAAGAAAGAGTAGTTTTTCAACCGTTCTCTCCAAATGGTGGAAGCCATTGTACCCATATATAATACCGTCGCTCCTTACCAGGACAGGGCAAAAAAATCTACTTTTCCTATTTATACAGACTTTTTCAGACCTATTTATGATACTAAATAAGAGTCCTAAATTGAAAAAATTTTTATCTATTTTGCCTAATCTTATCCATGGATACAAGGCAATTCTTCGGAAAAAACTGTTTCTTGCACAACAGGGTCCTATAAGTGAGATTTCGAGTAAGTGTTTACATAATTATCTTGTCGAAATGTACAAATATCTTTTTCACACAAATAATGAGTCACCATTCATATCGACACATCTGAGATCACTAAATATTCAGGAGTTCCTGTTTTCAATCCTTTTACTTCTTCTTATTAGTGGATATTTAGTTCATACACATCTTTTCTTTGTTTCTCGATTCTCTAATGAGTTACAGACAGAGTTCGAACAGGTCAAATCGTTGATGATTCCATCCTACATCATTGAATTGCAAAAACTTCTGGATACGTATCTTCCATTAGAACAAAATTCTTTCTGGTTACAGTATATTTTTCAAATTGCTCTAGAACAATTCGAAAATTTTCGAGAACAAAGACGAGGTTCGCCTTCTGGCGGCAACATCCCAAGGGGTAAAGGTTTTAATCTCATGAATTTCATAAGTATTATACCAAATACCATCAATAATCGAATCGCGTTTTTGAAAAATACGAGACATTTAAGTCATACAAGTAAAGCACTCTATTCATTGATAAAAAAAAGAAAAAACATGAATAGTGATTGGATTAATGATAAAATAGAATCCTGGATCTCGAATAGTTATTTAATTGCTGATAAAGAAAGACAATTCTTACTTGAATTCTCTACCTTAACGACAGAAAAAAGGATGGATCAAATTTTAGTAAGTATGACGAATAGTGATGAGTTATCAAAGAATAACTCTGGTTATCAAATGATTGAACAACCGGGAACAATTTACTTACGATATTTATTTGACATTCATAAAAAGGATCTAATGAATTATGAGTTCAATACATCCTGCTTAGCAGAAAGACGGGTATTCCTCGCTCATTATCAGACAATCACTTATTCAAAAATCCCGTGTGCGGCTAGTTGTTTGGATTTCCCATCTCATGGGAAACCCTTTTCGCTACGCTTAGCCCTATCCCCTGCTAGGGGTATTTTAGTGATAGGTTCTATAACAACTGGACAATCCTATTTGCTCAAATCTCTAGCGACAACCTCCTATGTTCCTTTCATTACAGTATTTGTAAACAAGTTCCTGGAGAACTTTGCTACGGGTTTTGATACGTCGTATAGTGAGGACGATCTGTTTGATGACAGAGAGGGTACCATTTACAGTCTTTTACCTGATACCGAGGGTAGTTGCTATAATCCCGATAATTATGAAAGGGATAATAGCGACGATTTCGACCGTAAGCTTGATAGCCGATTGAAGTTTCTAAGTATGGAGGATCCGGTATCTACCGATATCATACCGGACGTGGTGAAACTAGACCACTTCTATCTCACACTTCAATTCGAATTAGTAAAAGCAATGTCTCCTTGCATAATTTTTCTTCCAAACATTCATGATCTCGATAGGAATGAGTCGAATGACTTATCGCTGGGTATATTAGTGAACTCTCTTTCCAGAGATTATGAAAAAGGTTCTACTAGCAATAATCTTGTTATTGCTTCTACTCATCTTCCAAAAAAAGTAGACCCTTCTTTAATAGCGCCGGATAAATTAAGTACATGCATTAAGATACGAAGGCTTCTTATTCCACAACAAAGAAAGCACTTCTTTACTCTTTCATATACTAGGGGATTTCACTTGGAAAAGCAAATATTCAATACTAATCGATTGGGGTCTATAACTCTAGGTTCTAGAGTACCTGATCTTGTAGCACTTACTAATGAGACGCTATCGATTAGTATTATACAAAAGAAATCGATTATAGACACTAATATAATTCGATCTGCTCTTCATAGACAAACTTGGGATTTTAGATCTCATATAAGAGAGATTCAGGATCATGGGATCCTTGTTTATCAGATAGGGAGGGCTGTTTCACAAAATCTACTTCTCAGTAATTGCTCTCTAGATCCTATATCTATCTATATCAAGAAGACATCATGTCAGGATAGGGATTCTTATTTGTACAAATGGTACTTCGAACTTGGAACAAGCATGAAGAAATTAACTATACTTCTTTATCTTTTGAGTTGTTCTGCCGGATCGGTCGCTCAAGACTTTTTCTCTCTACCCGGACCTAATGAAAACAATGATCGGATCACTTCTTATAGACTCCTTGAGAATGATTCTGATCTAGTTCATGGGCTATTAGAAATAGAAGGTGCTCTGCTGGGACCTTCCGAGACCGGAAGTCGGTTTGATAATGATGGAGTGCCGTTGCTTCTTCGGTCCGCAAGAAATCCCTTAAATATGATTCAAAATGGGTATTCTTCGATCGTTGATCATAAATTTCTCTATAAAATCTATGAATCGGAAGGGGAAGGAGTCTTCGACCCGCAACCGGTAGACCTGGATTTATTAAAACACATACTTTGGGCTCCTAGACTGTGGCGCCCTTGGGGCTTTCTCTTTGACGAAGGGTCCAATGAATTGAGATTTCCCTATTGGGAAGGGTCATTTCAGGACAAAGATGATTATGATGAAAACGGTGAGAATGATTCGGAGTTCTTGCAGGATGGAACCATGCAGGACCAGACACGAGTGACATCTTCCAACGAACAAGGCTTTTTTCAAATAAGCCAATTCATTTGGGACCCCCCAGATCCACTCTTTTTGCTATTCCAAGAGGATCCTGTGTTTTCAGATCAAGAATTTGATCAAGAATTTTCTCCAGATGAAAAGGTACTTTTGACTTCCCAAACCAGGAAAAAAGATTGGAAATATCTAAATGAAAGGTGGTGGTTTAGGAAGAATATGGAAGAACCGAATTTGAAATTTTTGATTGATCGCGAGAGATGGTTTAGAACCAATAGGTCAGTATCAAATGAATCTTTTCGTTCTAATACTCTATACGAAAGTTATCAATATTTATCAAATCTGTTCCTATCTAACGGAACCCTATTGGCTCAAATCACAAAGACATTGTTGAGAAAAAAATGGGTTTTCCCAGACGAGCTGCTTGTTACTATCTCTTCCAATAACGAACGATTGGTTTCACTGAATAATGAAATAAAATAGATACTTTCTTTCTCGTCGTCTCAAGTTGATATTAGGGGATCTTTCAATTGAGAAGATCCCCTAATATCGATAATCCATATTGCCGTTGACCGAGCCTACTTGTTTTGAAGCAAATAAAGAGATCCACGGGGTTATTCAGATATTCACGACCAATAAGTACAGAATTTTCTTTCTTTTCAGATAGGTCCTGTCCTGAAAGGAGAAAGAAGGTTGGCATGCCAACAGGCGTCTATTATGGAATTTACCCGACCCGAGAGTACAGTACCCATTTTTTGAATGTCGAGTGCCAAAGTCATTGAATGGGTAAGTCACCAATCTCCTAAATCGAATATATAATCTACTTTATCCGTTGGTTTACGGGGGTTGCAGGCGGGACGATTTCAAAATGGACTCTCCATTCATTTCATTAGATAGATAAGATCACCAAAACTTCGTGATCTGCTGGCGAACTTATTCCAATTCAATAATAGATCTCAATATTATGCCTTGAAGAGGACTCGAACCTCCACGCTGTTTAGCACGAGATTTTGAGTCTCGCGTGTCTACCATTTCACCACCAAGGCATCAATCATATTCTATGAATATGATATCTATCTTATGGAATATATTACAAACTCTTAGTATATATTATTCGATATCTTATTCTATGATAATATAGATAGGATAGAATTTGCCGTTGTTCCTCAGTAGCTCAGTGGTAGAGCGGTCGGCTGTTAACCGATTGGTCGTAGGTTCAAATCCTACTTGGGGAGATTTTATTCATTTCCAATTAAAGAATTTGGAATCAAAAGGAAGTATGAAAAT